ACCATGTCCAAAATGAACTCCTGCTCTCATCATCTCTTCCAAATCGATGTTCCAATATCTTTTTGTCATTTCTTTTCACACTTAAAAAGGGGGGTACCCCCAAACTAAAATAAAATTTTGTTCCGATGGAACCTTCTCTTGTACCGGGGACGGCCATTTATGCATGAGCTGAGCCATTATTTTTTATTCATTAATATCTTTATTAGTTTTAACAAATTACCAAAATTAGTATTAACAAATTACCAAAGCAAATGACTACAGCAAACAACAAAAAATGAAATTCAAAAAAGAAATCTGCTATTAGGATTTATTAAATCCTAGAAAAGGCAGATTTTGATATAGAAGAGTCAAAAAATTCCCTGTGGTAGAATAAAATATCTTTCATATCTCCCTCGAATAAAGATAAATTCTTTGTTCTTTTTTCCAAAAGAGTGTTGGTATGTTGCCGCGAACAATGCACCAATCCTTTGTTGAATCCGGTCCCGGCGGGGATCATCCCCCCTAGAACAACATTTTCTTTCAGGCCTTTCAACCAATCGATACGACCCCGAAGAGCAGCTTTTGCTAAAACTCGAGCAGTTTCTTGAAAACTTGCTTCGGATATAAAACTTTGAGTATTCAAAGATGCTCGAGTTATTCCTAATAAAATGGCTCGATAACAGATTGCTTCTTCTAAAGCACGCCCCGTTCGTTCTGCTCGTAACAATCCAATAAGTTCTCCAGGTAAAAAAACATTAGACATTCCCTCTTCTGAAACCAAAACTTTTGATGTTATTTGACGTACAATAATTTCGATATGCCTATTATGAATCTGCACCCCCTGGGATCGATAAACCTTTTGAATCTTATTAACCAAAGAAATACGACTTTGCACTATAGTTAGCTCAGCACCAATCAAGAACCCCCAAGGAATTCCAAGAATTCTTGTTATACACTTGTTCCAACCCTTAATCCGCTTTTCTAAATTCAGCGATATTGAATCAATCGAGCGGACTTCTAACACTTGTTCTACTTTTGGAAGACCTTGTGTTATATCGCCGGATCTCGATTTTTCATATATAAATGTAACTAATGTATCCCCCTCGTAAAGAATTTCTCTGTAATGCCCGTGAACTTTTGCTCCCGGAGTAGCCAAATAGGGCTTAGCGGATCTTATTACTATAGAATCCCTTTGAACAATTAAAACTTGACCCGATTTAAGGTGTGGGTCTTTTTTGGCTATACATAAATTTTCACAAAAAAACTGTCCAAGACTTATTATTGTAGACGTTTCCTCACAATAATTATGATGATAATTTTGATGAAGAAAATACCAATTCAATTTGAGTGGATTCAAAACACCGTTACTGTATCGATCTAGATTAAAAATTCTTCCGTTTTCATCGATTAAATAAGAGTTAATTACTTGAAAAATATATTTTACCTTATTAAGTTGCAAATATTTAATTGCCGCGATCTTATTATAAGTTAGTAAAGGCAAAAATGAGTACCAATTCGAAATTTGAATGGCTGTTCCTAAGGGGCCCGACGCATTTTTAATTGTAATTAGAGGATTTATTTTTATTGATTGGTTTATCACATTGTGATATTTTACATGATTAAATAGACCTATTCTAAAACAATTAGAGGATGATAAAATTAACAAAGATTGGGATTCCTTATTGCTATTTAAGAACATACGAACAGTTCCGTGATTTTGTCTCAGTGATTGTTGAAGAATAAAAGCCTTGGGAGAAATCGAATAAAAGGGATTGATGTGATCTGCAGAGATCAATCCCGAATCTGGCGGATTATTCCTTTTTCTTATATACGAAATATGGGATTTGACTAAGCCAATTCTTATGAAATCTCGAATCAAACCCTTTGTACTTACTTCAATAAAAAAAGCACGGACCTCCTCGAGGGAAGAATTTTTTTTGTCTTGGTCCCAATTCAAGACTAAGCAAGTTCGAACCAATTGAATACTTGTGTCAGAAATTCCTCGAGTTGGTTTGCCATTTCCATAAAGGATATAGTTGAAAACTCGAAGTTGAATATTATCCTTTTCCCGAAAAAGATCTTGTGGGAAGAGTGTTGCCAAATTTATACTGTCCGCTATCTCATAGGTGCCCACCGGCCGCACCAAAACAAAAAACTTTTTCTTGGTTGGTGTGATCCGTTGGACATAAATCCAATTTTTCAATTTTTTTGATTCTTTAGGGTTTGTTTTTCCCCTTCCGGGCGGTATCAAGATGCCACTGTGTCGGGATATCTTATCTGTCTTGTCCGGAAAATGGATATCCCCTGAAAATATTTTGAGTTCAATCTTTTTTTTTTTTCTCTCCACTCGGATCAACCCGCCGACTTGGCTTCGTATATTTAAAGTGATTCGTGTATTGACTCCAATGATACTATAGTTCTGTACCATTATGGCGGAGGATTCGGGTAAAATATGCACTTCCTCGGGAATGAAAAAAAAGCGATCTACTTTCATTTCGTATTTTGTCTTAAATTTTTGGCCTCCTCGATACTCAATCATATCCTCTTTTTGGATGATTGAGTCCGCCCTTAGAGTCCCATATTTAAGAATTCCGGAACTCTTTCTTCTGTATCTAGGATCATCAAAAAAAGCAAAAATACTATTTCTACGGAAAATACCATTTATGGGTATTTCAATCGAGATACCTGAATGCCGTATGAATTCTTTCTCTTGCTCTTGAATCGATTGGAATGGAATGAGAAATCTATTTCTTCGTCTTTTTGCTAATAAATCCGAGTTCTCATGAAAAATAGTAGAATATATGAAATTATAATGACTAGTACCTACGATTCCATTCAATTCGGAATAATCGGGAATCCCAGATTTTTTTTTATCATAAAAATCTGAACTGACAAATTTTTGGCTCACTTGATCATTATTCACTGAGAGGCTAGAAATAGATTTTCTTTGGGCAGAAAGAAAGGGGATGTTCATTTGATCTTGATCTTTATGGATCGAAAAATGAATTAGACTAGATCCACATGAACCTCCAGATAATATCCATAAATGACTTGTTTTTGGTAAGAGATGGACATTACTATATGTAAATTCGGGTGCATGGGATACATCAGTACTCCAGTGCATTTCGCCCTCTGAGCCAGAATAAATATATTTTCGAACCCGCTCTTTAAAATGAAAAGTGGATGTTCCCTCGCGAATCTCAGCAATAACTTGTTCTGATTCCACATATTGATCATTTTGAACTAAAAGGAAACTTTTTGGCGGAATAGTCACGCTATGTATAATATCGTCGCTCTCAATAATTACAGACAAGTCTATATAACATAGAAAGGCAGGGTGTCCGTGACGTGTACGTGTAGGATGAACCAAATCCTCATTGAATTTGATTTTTCCATTATAAGGGGCTCGTACATGTTCGGCAGTACCTCCTGTAAACACTCCGCCGGTATGAAAAGTTCTTAATGTTAGTTGAGTCCCTGGTTCGCCAATAGATTGACCCGCAATAATACCTACAGCTTCTCCCAATTCAACTAGGTCACCATGAGTGGGACTCCGACCATAACATAATCGACAGATCCAAGATGTACTCCGACAAGTAAAGGGAGTTCGAATAGATATTGATTGTGTTCCAAAGGTTATGAATCGATTGACAAGTCCAATCCCAAGATCTTGATTTCGAAAGGCGACACATCGGGAACCTATATATATATCGTCTGCTAAGACACGACCAATTAATGTTTGGATAAAAATTCTTTCTGACATCATCCGATTTTTATTTCGAGGACTCACAAAAATCCCTCGGATAGTGCCACAGTCTGTTCTACGTACAACAATATGTTGAACTACTTCAACAAGTCGGCGCGTAAGATATCCAGCATCTGATGTGCGTACGGCAGTATCTACAACTCCTTTGCGGGCTCCATAGCAAGAAATAATATATTCTGTTAAAGACAGTCCTTCGCGTAAATTGCTTTGAATAGGTAAATCAATCATTTGTCCTTGGGGATCCGACATTAATCCTCTCATACCTACTAATTGATGTACTTGAGATGCATTTCCCCTAGCTCCCGAAAAAGACATCATATGGACTGGATTGAAAGGGTCCGTCATCCTAAAATTAGGATTCATTTCTTGGCGCAAATATTCACTTGTAGCATACCATATCTCAATAGATTGGCGTAATTTTTCTACCGCATGTACATTTCCATAATGATGGTGTTTTTCCAAAATCAAACTTTGTTGTTCAGCATCTTGAACAAGCCAACCCTTAGAAGGTATCGTTAAAAGATCATCAATTCCTAATGAAATGGATGTAGCAGTGGCTTGCTGGAAACCCAGAGTCTTTACTTGATCTAGGATGTGTGATGTATATGCCATCCCGAAGTGATCTATTAATCGGCTAATAAGTCGTTTAATAGCAGTTCCATCTATCACTTTATTGTGAAATACCAGATTGGCCCGTTCCGCCATAAGTACCTCCATATTCTGCTGAATGGGATTCGACAATGAGTTTGAGTCAATGATTGCAAAACTTCCTTTTCTCGATCTTGATTTGCGTAGAATTTTAGGTCAGGAACTATGGTCCGAGTTGAATCGGAGAGTCACACGGGTATCCTAGAATGACTTTTTTTTAATACCATCCATATTATTAGGTATCATATGAACAGGCTTGAGAAAAACCTTGTATAGCTTCCTCGATTTCTCGATAAAAAGAAATATGACCAGCTGTGGTTCGAATATATATACAAAAAGTTTCTTTTTTTACACTTCTTACTATTAAATAGTGTGCATAAATCTCATGATAGTTACCAAAAGATTCATAGTGCACTTCGATAGGAACTTCTCTTGAAGCAATAACGCGTTGATCTAATTGCCACCGAAGCCACAAAGGACTATCTAAATTGATTTTTTTCTGCCGATAAGCTCCAATTGCATCATAGGAGTTGCAAAAAAAGGGTTCTTTCATATACTTATAGTTTGTTTCGTAAAATTTTGCATTTTTATAGTTTTTTCGATTACA